GTTCCAGAAGATGTTAATGGTAAGCAAGAAGATTGTTTACGAAGAAACAACAAGAAAAATTCATATTCTGATACATAAGAGTTATATAGGAATCGAAATAGTCTTTTATTTTCTTTTTTCAAAAGAAAAATAGATTTCATTGAAGTAATAAGACTATTCCAATTCGAATAGTAGTTGAGAAAGAATCGCAATAAATGCAAAGATGGAACATCTTTGATCCGGTATTGAAGGAGTTGAACCAAGATTTCAAAATGGATAGGATAGGGTATTTCTATATGTGATAGATAATGTAAATGCAAAAATTTGTCTTCTAAAAAGGGAAATATTGAATGAATAGATCGTAAATTCTGAAACTTTGGTGTTTCTTTTTCTTTCGGACAAGATAATTCTCGTAGCGAGAATGGGATTTCTACAACGATCGCAAACCCCTCAGATAGAATCTGAGAATAAAACTCAGAATAAAAAAAATTGTTGTAATCCAACAATCGATCTTGGTTAGGATGATTAACCGAGTTAATCCAAAAATTCTGCTGATACATTCGAATAATTAAACGTTTCACAAGTAGTGAACTAAATTTCTTGTTATTACAACTAACAATTTCCACAGGTTCGGAACCTTTTAATCCATAATCATGGGCAAATGCATAAATATATTCCTGAAAGAGAAGTGGGTAAACGAAGTATTGTTGACGAGATTTCTGTTTTTCTGAATACCCTTCCAATTTTTCCATTTGTATTTCTACTTGAATCAGAAAGAAGAAGCATTTCTCGGTTTCTCAAATGATGATACATAGTGCAATATGGTCAAAACAGGGTGTTGCATTTTTTAATACAAACCCTGGAAAGAAAAGGAATCTAATCCACAGATCTTTTCCTTTTCTATCCAATTAGTTTATGTTTGTTCTAATTACAAAAGAGAACAAATCTTTTATTTTTGCAGGCCAATCGCTCTTTTGACTTTGGAATCCAGTCTCTTTATCAATATACTGCTTCTTTTACACATTCAATCCATAACATCCCTTTTCAATCCATAATCAAGAATAATTAGGATTTCTAAAAAAAAAAAAAAAGAAAAAATCAAGGGTCCGTTCATAGGAAAACCCAACCTTTCCCCGCATCAGGCACTAATCTATTTTTAACGTCTAATTAGATCGGGGAATCATTTCAATTAAGAAGTTAAGCTCGTTGCTTTTTATTTTACCAGAATTGGAGCCAGGCTCTATCCATTTATTCACTAGACCCAGAAAATCGGAATTTTTTATTCCATTCCAAAAATCAAAAATAAGAAATTGATTTTATTACGACATGCTATTTTTTCCATTCATTACCCTTGAGGATCAGTCGTGGTCTTCTAGACTCTACCAAGAGTCTGGACGAATTTGTTGCTTCATCCAAATGTGTAAAAGATCATAGTCGCACTTAAAAGCCGAGTACTCTACCATTGAGTTAGCAACCCAGATAAAATAGGATCTTAGATACGATCGAAACCCAAAAATCAATGGAATTACACCGCACGCTCCTGTCAAAACATTGAACTAGCAAAACATTAAAAGAAAGATTTTATCGCCCATTAAAAACACTCAAATGCCAAAATGAACAGGTCCGGCTAAATTTCACTAAGGTTAAAAAAGGAGCGGCCCCAATCACGATAGCAAAATTGTCATTTTTTTAGCAATTTAGATTTCTTTATATAAAGAAATCTTGTATGAGAGTACATGCAAGAGGGACAACCCTATCATTTGAGCGAAGTGTAGACAGAAAAACCTAATATGGAGTGAGGATAAAGAGACCTATCTATCTACAAATTCTATTTGTTCAATAGACCTTTGTCAATGGAAATACAATGGTAAGAAAACAAATTAGATAGAAAAAGTAAATAAAATAAGGGCTTATGTTGGATTGGCACGACATAAATCCAGTCAAAAATAGGACTAAGAAAGAGGCAAATTGTGTCTAAATAATTAAACAACGAGGGATACTAGTGATCCTCTCCTACTTTTTTATTCATTTAGTTCTTCAATTAACTCAAAGTTCCTTCTTTTTCTTTAAAGAATTCTGCCTTCCTTAAAATATCATAAACAGTTCTTGTAGGTTGAGCACCCTTTTCAAGGAAATAGAGAATAGCTGGAACATTTAAACAAGTTTGATTCTTTATCGGATCATAAAAACCTACTTTTCGAAGATCTCTTCCTTCTCTTCGAGATCGAACATCAATTGCAACGATTCGATAGACAGCTTATTGGGATAGATGTAGCTAAACAATGCCCCCCCTAGAAACGTATAGGAGGTTTTCTCCTCATACGGCTCGAGAAAAAGATTCGAATTTCTGTCTATAATACAAGTAGATAGAAATTAGACTATGACTTGCATTAATTTCCTTACAGAAAAAACAAATTTCATTTATACTCATGACTCAAGTTGGTTAATTTTGACTGACAGACTTAAAAGGAAAAATCCTTCCAAATTTTTTGAGTCGTCTCTAAACTCTTTTCTTTGTCTCATCTCGAACGAATTGACTTTTATTCCTTATTCTGATCCAATTCTATTGTTGAGACAATTGAAAATCGCGTTTACTTGTTCCGGAATTCTTTATCTTTGATTTGTGAAATCCTTGGGTTTAGACATTACTTCGGGAATTCCTATTCTTTTTTCTTTCAAAAGAGTAGCAACATACCCTTTTTTTCTTATTTCCTTCGATAAAGCATTTCCCTCTTCTATAGAAATCGAATATGGGCGATTGATTCTGATAGACTTTTAATTGAAAGAGTTTTTCCAATCTTCCAAAATTGGACTTTCTTCTTATTTTAACCTTTCGATTTCTATATTAAGGATAGACTGACAAAGTTGGCCTAATTTATTAGTTTTCACTAACCCTAGATTCTTTCCCTTGATAAAAAATCAATTCTGTCCTCTCGAGCTCCATCGTGTACTATTTACTTACAAACAACCCAGCGCAAATTTGGTTCGGGACGAATAGAACAGACTATGTCGAGCCAAGAGCATTTTCATTACTATGGAAAATGATGGATAACAAAATCCACAATCGATCATGTCCTTCAAGTCGCACGTTGCTTTCTACCACATCGTTTTAAACGAAGTTTTACCATAACAAACATTCCTCTAATTTCATTGCAAAGTGGTATAGGGAATTGATCCAATATGGATGGGATCATGAATAGTCATTGGTTTAGTTTAGTTTTTTGTATACTAATTCAAACTTGCTATCTATGGAGAAATATGGATAAAAGAAATAAGTATTTATCGGGGAAGACTCCGCAAAGATCCAATTTATTTAAACCCATATTCTATCATATGAAGGAAACATAGTTCGAAAAAGACGAATAAACAAGTTTGCTTAAGACTTATTTTTTATTGAATTTCCATCCTCAACAGAGGACTCGAGATGGTCAATCCTGAAATGAGAAGCGAAGGATCGACTCTTCTCCAACAAATAAACTATCAACCTCAAAAAAAGTTTAATTAATTTAATTACTATATTAGAATTAGATTAGCAATATATTTTTCCATAACAAAAACAATTAACTAAATAAACTATTCCAATGAAAAGATTGAAAGTTTTTTGGTAGTTATAGAATTCTCGTACTTCTTCGACTCGAATACCAAAAGAGGGAAAAAAAATAAAGTAAAAAAAACACATTTCGTGTAAAGTCAAATTAAGGCCTTTGCTTTTACTTATAGCATTCTTTCTTTTACCTAAAAGAAGCAACTCCAAATCAAAAATCAGGAGAAGTATGATTTTTGGAATCCATTCTATCCAACGAACAGTTCTTACCTTATCCTTACCAGAATGGATCATTCTGGATATTTAAAGAATCGCAGATCGAGATGGTTTTCGCTTAACCAAAGAGGGGCCCTTTTTACTAATAATATAATACAACAAAAATCTATCTCTATCATAAAGGGATAGGTCTCATTTTTTATACAGTGTTTTACGTCAAGTTTAAAATTTTTTCAATTAATTCGAAAGCCGAGTAGACAGAATATATGAATTTCTCTCTAATCCTCACATTCCATTGATTTAGAAATGGATATTTGCAAATCAGATAATATCTAAAATACAAAAATGGAGTTCCTATCCATAGAATAGAAACCCTTTTTCTTTTTTCGCAAGCCGATCTTGGTCAAAAGTTTTAAGACCTGTGCTGAAACTAAAAACTTCCTATTCTTTAATCTGGCCATGAAATATAGAATTAGGATACCCCCTTTATTTTCTTTTTATTTACTTACTTTAGTTCTTTAGTTCGGGAAAAAGAAATAGGGGGTCCTTCTTTTCTTTCACATTAGATGTCAAATGTATCATGTAAGAATTCCCCCTTCATGGATATGGAGCATAAAGTTTATCTAAGAAGTTCGAATTTCAAAACACATATGAGTAATGAGTAGTAGTAGGGGCATATCCTGAATGTGACTGATAGACCCAATTTTTCATGAAAATAAAGATATTCAATTTGACTGGACTTGACACTTGATTATGTTTTCTGAGAAAGAAAAAGAATGCTTAGAAATGCATCTAATCTAAGAGTTCATAAGAGATAATTATTCTCTTTAATAAACTTTCTTTTGTCTCGTGTGGGGTACAATATGATTTCATCTTTCGTTTCATCAGAAAAAATCTGGGACGGAAGGATTCGAACCTCCGAGTAACGGGACCAAAACCCGCTGCCTTACCACTTGGCCACGCCCCATTTCTGGTTTTATGCGACACTAATAAACACTATTATGTTTATTTGTTATTCGTCAATCCCACTTCAATTAAATAAAAAATGAGGGATACTCTCTTGCTAGGATTCTAGACATGCGGATAATATAGAATCCAAAAAATGCATTGATCATTACATGGAATTCTATTAAGATATTATATGAAAGTCGAATTTCTTCCATTCTCATTTGAGAGTGCGAATACAAGGAGGTATTTTGCGTTTGGGAAAGTCCGAAGAAAAAAGGATTTTGAACCCGCCTTTTCTTTTTTCCCTTAGAAAAATAACTCAATCAAAATCCAATTATCTACTCTACAAGAACGAAATGCTTGTTATGCCTAATATACTTAGTTTAACCTGTATCTGTTTTAATTCTGTTCTTTATCCGACTAGTTTTTTCTTCGCCAAATTGCCCGAAGCTTATGCCATTTTCAACCCAATCGTGGATTTTATGCCTGTCATACCTATACTCTTTTTTCTATTAGCTTTTGTTTGGCAAGCTGCTGTAAGTTTTCGATGAAATCTTTACTACTCTGTTCTGTCTGCCAAATTGAATGATGTATTCATTCCAAAAAAATTCTAAAAATGAATAAAAGCCGAGAAGTCTTATATTATGAACCTTCGATTCTAAAATTCTAATTCTTCTACATTGAATGTATAGCTGCAGCAATAAATTGGGATCCCCCTTTCTACCCCACCCCCTGCACCTACGTTGAGCAGGTACCTTTAGGTACCCACACAATACCTAACCTAATTTTTGATATTGATAAGAGTGCTTATTATAAATCAATTCTTGCAATTTTTTTCCAGAATTGATTTTTGCATTTTTAGGTGTAAAAATAAACAAAACCCATCCTAGTGGATCTGTGTGGTAAGGAAAAACGGGTAATCTATTCCTTAAAAAAAAATCTTGGAGATTATGTAATGCTTACTCTCAAACTTTTTGTTTATACAGTAGTGATATTCTTTGTTTCCCTCTTTATCTTTGGATTCTTATCTAATGACCCAGGACGTAATCCTGGGCGTGAGGAGTAAAAATCCAAATTTTTTTGGAATTTTTTCTTACAAATTGGATTTGTTTCGTACATTTATCTATGAGAAAATCCGGGGGTCAGAATTCCTTCCAATTCGAAAGTCCCAAATGATCCGAGGGGGCGGAAAGAGAGGGATTCGAACCCTCGGTACAAAAAAATTGTACAACGGATTAGCAATCCGCCGCTTTAGTCCACTCAGCCATCTCTCCCCGTTCCAAATCGAAAGGTTTCCGTGATATGACAGAGGCAAGAAATAACGATTGCAAAAAATCCTTCCTTTTTCTTTCAAAAGTCCATAAAAATTATATTGCCAATTCCATTTTAATTATATTCTTTTTTCTTAATGTTAATAAAATTAATGTTAATAAAAAAAAGAAGAAAATTCTTGTTTTTTCTTTCTAAAATTCGATATTGGCTGAGAAACAATCAGATAGATTTTCTCTTCAGCGGGCATTTTCATATAGGACTTGTTATAATAAAACAAGCAGGTTATATAAAAAATAAAAAACTCTTTTTTCGATTATTTATAAACAAATTTCGATTATTTATAAACAAAACAAAAAGGGTTCTTATCAAACCCACCATAAAATTGGAAAGAAAGATAAAGTAAGTAGACCTGACTCCTTGAATGATGCCTCTATCCACTATTCTGATATATAAATTCGATGTAGATGAAATTGTATAAGCGGATTTTTTGTATTTCCTTAGACTTAGACCGCGCAAGGCAAGAATTTTTCGCTATTTACGATTTCATATTCTTGTTACTAGATGTTCTATAGGAATAAGAAGAAATCGCAACTCCTTTCCGCTACACATAAAAATTGATTTCGAAAGTCAATTTTTTTTTCAATATCTTTCTTTTTTTTTTTCAGAATCCAATTTTTGTTCTTCCACCCATGCAATAGAGAGCGAGTGGGAAAAGAGGGGTTACTTTTATTTTCATTTTTCCTTAAAAGATAGGCTTTGAAATAGGAGTCATGGAATAATGCTGAATTCAAATGTTTATTTCTATAGTATAAGAAAAACTAATCGAATCAAATTCATGGATTTACCACGACCTCGGTTGTGACCCCATAGATAAAAATGAAAAATTTCTATCTTCGAGACCTTTGAAAAAGGGCATTGAACGAGAAAGAAATCGTCCACAGATAATCAAACTATCGTATGCCTTGGAAGTGATATGAGGTGCTCGGAAATGGTTGAAGTAATTGAATAGGAGGATCACTATGACTATAGCCCTTGGTAGAGTTACTAAAGAAGAAAATGATCTATTTGATATTATGGACGACTGGTTACGAAGGGACCGTTTCGTTTTTGTAGGATGGTCCGGCCTATTGCTCTTTCCTTGTGCTTATTTCGCTTTAGGGGGTTGGTTTACAGGGACAACTTTTGTAACTTCTTGGTATACCCATGGATTGGCTAGTTCCTATTTGGAAGGTTGTAATTTCTTAACCGCGGCAGTTTCCACCCCTGCCAATAGTTTAGCACACTCTTTGTTGCTACTATGGGGCCCGGAAGCGCAAGGGGATTTTACTCGTTGGTGTCAATTAGGCGGTCTGTGGACTTTTGTCGCTCTCCATGGGGCTTTTGCACTAATAGGTTTCATGTTACGTCAATTTGAACTTGCTCGGTCTGTTCAATTGCGGCCTTATAATGCAATTTCATTCTCTGCTCCAATCGCTGTTTTCGTTTCCGTATTCCTTATTTATCCACTGGGGCAATCTGGTTGGTTCTTTGCGCCGAGTTTT